TTATGTTCAGGACGCTCAAAATTCTATCATTTATTTATGATTTGATTTCTCGCGCACTACCCCATAAAATTGAACCCTTAGAATTTAATTTAATTGGTTTCGAAGATAAAAATATTTGATTTTATTGGTCCTTACTTAGGTAAACGCATCAACGCAATTTGTTTCTTCCTTGCTATTAGTTTATTAATAAGTAGTTGAATCTAAATCATGAATTGTCGGATGACTCATTACTCAGATAAAGAAATCTTTTTTTATTTTTTTTTGTATTAAATACTTGTGTATTAAATACTTATAGTATCAATAGTATCAACTATTTTTTTTCTTTGATATCTATATGTATATGCCCTTATGTATCTGTAAAAAAAGGGAAAATTTCTTATTTATATTTAATTCAATATTTAAATAAAATAATAGGAAACTGTAAATGAGAGTTTCTTTCTCACATATGCCTTCGATAACATAACATTACATTGTCATCTCGTATGCATCAATATGGAAATTTTTTATTAATAATTAATATCTGAAGCCATGATTATGATTATGATTCTATTTTTTTATTCTTAATACAATTTGATTCGTATACAAATCGAATTTATGATCTTGTTATGTTCTGGAATCAAAAAAATATATTGATGAAAAGCCCTTTAGGTATTAATTTTGAATAAGACTTTCTTTATCTAGGCAGGAATACAATATATTTCTTATGAAATATATAGAAAAAAATAAGATTCAATAAGAGATATCGACGGATTTCCTAATAAAAAAAATATGAAATAAAAAAATCTGCTGTTTCAATTTTATCTCGATCGAATTTTAATATCAGAATAGTGGATATAGTCATTGTTCGAAGGGTTAGGTTCACTTACTTTTTCTTTTGGATTTGTCGATTTCTAATCTATCGAAAAGTGTAAAAAAAGAATAGATATTTAGCGATTCAAGAGACGACTTATCATTATTCATTGTATTATAATATAAAAAAATATAAAAAAGTTCAATTTTATTTTCTAAATTACTCTCTAACTTTATTATTAGTTATTATTAGAATGAAATGAATGAAATTAATTAGAATGAAATAAAAAAAATTATAAATTATACACTTTCGAATGAAATTTTTACTATATATCTATTATTTTTTACTATTATCTATTATAAAGTAAATATAAAGTATCTATTATAAAGTAAATATAAAGTAAAGAAAGTAAAAGCCCCTTATCGGATTTGAACCGATGACTTACGCCTTACCATGGCGTTACTCTACCACTGAGTTAAAAGGGCCACCTTGGTTTAATTCCTGACTGAGTCAATAGGTAAATAAAATCTATCTATATATATATATATATATATATTAAAATATATATATTAAATATATAAACAATAGACGCATAGTGGTTAGTAGCTCGTTTCGTAACTATAAACGAGAATTTAAATTTATTTAAAATTAACTTAACGGTTTTTTTGCTTTTTTAATATTGGATTTGATAAATATCCATGCAATGAATTATTTTACTTTAAAATTGCCTACCATATCGAAATATAACGAAATTCATTTGATTTATACATGTACTCAGCAATTTGACATAGACCCAAGATATTTTATCTTGACATGTGATGAAGAGATAGAGATACAGACTATACTCTGAACAATAATTTTCTAAAAAAAAAAAAGCAAATTTTGATAACTTAACTTATCAATCCATCTTTCTTCCCTAATTATAAGATTATAAGATGGATTCTGTCTGACTGTCTTGGGTTAGTGTTAGATAGGGATACTACTATTTCTTAACAATGATATGAGGCAATCTGCGAAGGAAAGTAAAAAAAAAACAAAACTTAACCCTCTTTTTTTTTTTTTTTGTCAGACCGATAACTTCTTGAAAAGATTCTGTACTAGACTATTTTTAGATTTTTTTTTATTTACACTTAAAAAAATAAATAAAATATATCGATTTTTTTATAGAATTGTGATTAGAATATGAATACAAATGTAAAATAAAAAAATGATATAGAATCCTATATAAAAAATAAAAAACCTTATAAGCTAGTCATACCATTTTATTATATTGACAATTAAAAAAAACTGATCATACTATGATCATAGTATGATGGCGGTTGAGCAAGTATGCCCCCATCGTCTAGTGGTTCAGGACGTCTCTCTTTCAAGGAGGCAGCGGGGATTCGACTTCCCCTGGGGGTAGGGTACTACGAAAGGAAGTTGATTATGGATTATCCATAAAGTTAGAATAGATTCTTCCTGGGTCGATGCCCGAGCGGTTAATGGGGACGGACTGTAAATTCGTTGGCAAGATGTCTACGCTGGTTCAAATCCAGCTCGGCCCAATAATTAGCTGTCTACATAACCCTTTTTGTTTTGCATAAATGACAGAGAAGGGGTAAGAAAAAAAGTAAAATTTCGGGGTATATTTCGACTTTACTTTTTTCTTTATTTCTTGTGTCTAGTTACTTTTTTGTTTCCATACAAAAATTACGATCTTGATCTTGCTAAGGATCCCGATATGGATCCTTTAAATATAAACTTTAATGAACAGAGTCGAGAAAATAATATATTTTTTTATTATAAAAACTAGATTATAAATCGATTTGATAATAATGCAAGGATTACCAGCAATCCGTCTTGCTCTCACTAAAGAGATATCCATATAGATATCAATATATCACTTGTGACTTTATTTGTTACAAAACACTAATTTGAATCTCAAATTTAAATGATTAAAATGAAATCATAAGAAGGAATATGTAAGCTACCCACTTGATTTCCATGGGATTGTAGTTCAATTGGTCAGAGCACCGCCCTGTCAAGGCGGAAGCTGCGGGTTCGATCCCCGTCAGTCCCGGCGAATTCAATAAAAAAAGACATCCACCCCCCCCCCTTTTTGTTTTTTGTTTCTGGGCAAGGGGATCGAAATGGTTTCATTTATCTTTTTTTTTTTTTTTTTCATCAAGCAAAAGAAAGGGTTTTTCCATTATTTTAACTAGCACCAATTGATGGTAGAGAGACATATGTAAATTAGGATAATTGTTGAGAGCATTCAACACTTCAAGAAAGAGATACTGTATGGGGTTTCTGCTTTTTGTCAATTGATCTCCCATTAACTCGTGTAGGAAAATGGAATAGGATGGCGTATAATATGTTTGCCAAGAGTACCTAATGTATACTTTTATTTCTATGAAGTAAAGGAATTGAAAAAAGTTCGAATCCAACCAAGGAAAGAGGATATTTAAAAAAATAAAGATAAAATTAGTCTTACCTAATTAATATGCTCTTTTTAAAGATTAGAGCCGATGTTGAAGAAAAAACTCGTAAGAAAATTTAATTTTTAATTATAGTTAATTTTTTTGAATATTTTAGTTTTTTACTGGGACTCGTCTTTATCACACTCCCCTTATTTGTTTTCCAAAAAGACGATAGACCCTTAAAAATTTTTGAAAATTTCAAATTGAACTTCGTACTTGTTTTCTCTATTTGATTTCTATTGTTTATTTAAGGTTCTTTATAAACTCTTTTTGTAAATAATCGAAGTAGAAAAGGTTTTTTATGATACTTCATCAGATGATTGTACAAGTAAAGTACTAGGTTGTAGAAAAGAAAGCGGGGAAAAAGAAAAATAAATAAATATTTTTTGATTGGATCAGGTATCTCATTCTGTATTCGGTGTGGATAAAGTATCTTCCTATGTTATACTATTAAATTCTTGACGATGAGTCGATTTCATAGCTACGCTATTGTTATTCATGATATTTATTTCATTCAATATCATCGAAATCTAATTCATCTGAGTGAGTTTACAAGCGAAAGATTTCTCATCTCTATGGGATTAAATCCCGAGATAAAAAAAAAATAATAATAATAAACGATTAAATTATGGAAGTAAATATTCTTGCATTTATTGCTACTGCACTCTTCATTCTCATTCCTACTGCTTTTTTGCTTATAATTTACGTAAAAACGGTTAGTCAAAATGATTAATTTGAATACAATTTTACTATAACAATGAAAAAAAACAAAGAAAAAAAGTATTTAAATTTCTCGTCTTAAATGAAAGGAATCCCTTAGACTCAGTAGTAGTATCCTAAGGGGCCCGATAGTATGGTAGAAAGAGATCTCTTTCTACCATACTAGCCATTATGGTTATTGTAATGTATAAAGACAAGTGAAATATCTTAATATAAAGGAATCCACCTATATCTCTTTTTTTTTAATTAATATAAATAGAATATAAAATGTATGTACATACTTTCTCAATTTCATTTGTTTGTTTGATCCGTTTAATACAGATAATCCTAATTCGATGGAAACTTCTTTAGATTTCGAAAAGGGGTTACCCCATGAATGGTTAACCGTGTAAACCCTGATATAAAAATAGAAAATGAGTCAATAAAACAAAACAGAAATCCAATTTCTAAAAAAAAATCTTAAAAAAAATTGCCGAACGGTCTATAAAACTAAAACAATTGATACAGGTTGATAGAGTTTGATTATTACCGCAATTAGGAGTACTTCTAGAGGCCACTTCTTCCCCACACTACGAGAGAGAGGGAAAATGTAAAAACTACCATTAAAGCAGCCCATGCGAGACTTACTATATCCATGTGAATTCTGTCCCCTATTTCTATGAATATGAAGAAACTATTCCATTCTTGTTCACTAATACTAATATTCACTAATACTAATACATAGTGAAATCACTGGTACAGAGTCAAAAAAAGGGAGAGGTATTTGGTCACCATTGATGAACTACTCCAAAACACTTATCTTATTCTTATAATGAGTTATTCTTATTTCTTATTATAGAATTTATAGTAGAATCGACAAGATGTAAACACAAGTAAACAGACACTTTTCGAAGTATCCAAGGAATCTGACTCACATGTAGAAAGAATAAGACTTTTTATTTCTTTTATCTTTTTTTTCTTTTTGGAAGTAAAAAGAAAGGCAATTATTCATCTAATCTAATATTGATTGAATGTCTGAGCATTCCGAGACTTTCATTAGTCTGTATCCAAAGTATCTTAGGTCCTTTTCAAAACTATTAATTTAATTCCCCCTCTGGCTACCCAATCTAATTGAAGACTCAGTAAGTGGAACTAATTTTAGTAGTGGAAAGTAAAGATTTACGGATTTCCCCCCACTACTTTAAGTTTTCCTTGAATCTGACAGGCAAAACTTTAGGTTAGAGAAAGGAACCTCGAGAGCCAAGGGCTTAGAATCACGATAAAGAAAGTATCAAGAGTCTTTTCCTACGTTTGTTATAATAGGGGATTTCAAGTCTGTTGTTGAGGCGGCACCCGGATTTGAACTGGGGAAAAAGGATTTGCAGTCCCCCGCCTTACCACTCGGCCATGCCGCCAAAACGATAGAAACTAGATTCAAATTTCATCTTTTTTTTTCGTAGTTGAAAAAAATATATAGTTTTTCAGTCACAAAATATAGAATAATCCAGTATAAATCCGAACCATTAACTATTGACTGTAAATTCATGACTATTTTTGAATTAAAATCGACATTTTTTTATTTCTAATAATAAAAGCAAATCATTAGAAATGTATTTATAACCAATTTATATTGAGTTTTTTTCAATTAAAAATAAAAATAAATCTTCTTCAATTTCAATTATAACAGTAATTCTGAGTATATGTAAACCCCAGAATCAGAACATACATTACGTTGTGTTATAGAACTATAGTTCTATAAATGGGGTATTTTATCTCTCTAGGGATGCTTTTGAGGAGTAATTCTCAATAAATTTTTGTATTTCAATTTTTCATTGAATACATTGAAGAGAAAGTTTAATTTTTGATAGAGCACAGCATGTGCTGTCCCAATATAGAACTGTACCCCAATAAAATAAGAAAAAGAGACGTATATATCTTATCTGTGCATTCTTTTTTATTTTAATAATAAAAAAATTAATAACTAAAAAAACACAAGTTTTCTTACCTACTTCAATTCAATGATACTCTTATTCAAAATTAGGTAAAACTTTTTTCTGCAAATATTTTTTTGAACAATGAAATACAAATACATGAAAAAGTAAAGTGGTAAAAAAAAAAGTTTTCTATTTATTATATATTTATCTGCTCGAACAGATCCAAGCATGAATACATTTTTTATTTAATGGTATGCAATCGAATATGTAATATCATAGGTGAAAATGAAATTACTTTTTTTTCTAGTCTTTACAAAACTCCATAAGTTCCAGTGGTATTTCTCAATTCTGTTCCATTTGGATCTATTTCTTATAATTATAAAAAAATTCCAATTGAATCTAGTCTCCGTTCATACGTATTTCATACATTCCATATATCTTGGAGTTGGATAAAATTTCATGTGATTCAGTAAACAGAATAGAAATTCCATTATTGCTAGATCGAATTCTATGGATATGATTCGGTGAAGAATGAGAGATGGGATGGTATTTTTTCAATAAACGGATAAATGGGAAATTCAAAAAAGATGCTCGGGGATGGAAAAGAGGGAACATCTACAATACCCGGATTAAATCAGATACAATTTGAAGGGTTTTATCGGTTTATTGATCAGGGGTTAATAGAAGAACTTTCTAAATTTCCAAAAGTTGAAGATATAGATCACGAAATTGAATTTCAATTATTTGTGGAAACATATCAATTGGTAGAACCTCTGATAAAAGAACGAGATGCTGTCTATGAATCACTTACATATTCTTCTGAATTATATGTATCCGCGGGATTAATTTGGAAAACCAGTCGGAATATGCAAGAACAAAGAGTTTTTATTGGAAACATTCCTTTAATGAATTCCCTTGGAACTTCTATAGTAAACGGAATATACAGAATTGTTATCAATCAAATATTGCAAAGTCCTGGTATCTATTACCAGTCAGAATTGGATCATAACGGGATTTCGGTCTATACCGGCACCATAATATCAGATTGGGGAGGCAGGTTAGAATTAGAGATTGATAAAAAAGCAAGAATATGGGCTCGTGTGAGTAGGAAACAGAAAATATCTATTCTAGTTCTATCATCAGCTATGGGTTCGAATCTAAGAGAAATTTTAGAGAATGTTTGCTACCCTGAAATTTTCTTATCTTTCTTGACCGATAAGGAGAAAAAAAAAATTGGGTCAAAAGAAAATGCTATTTTGGAGTTTTATCAACAATTTTCTTGTGTAGGTGGGGATCCAATTTTTTCTGAATCCTTATGTAAGGAATTACAAAAAAAATTCTTTCACCAAAGGTGTGAATTAGGAAGGATTGGTCGCCGAAATATTAACTGGAGACTTAATCTTAATATACCTCAGAACAATATATTTTTGTTACCACGAGATATATTAGCAGCTGCCGATCATTTGATTGGGATGAAATTTGGCATGGGTACACTTGATGATATGAATCATTTGAAAAATAAACGTATTCGCTCTGTAGCGGATCTTTTACAAGACCAGCTCGGTTTGGCTCTGGCTCGTTTAGAAAATGTAGTTAAGGGAACTATAGGCGGAGC